TGTATCTGATTAAATCCAGGTATTGTGGACATTGCGTCTATCCCGGATTCTTTTGAAATTGGCAGTGATTTATACTCATCCATATCGAATTCTCCAAAAAACAAAAACAAAAATAAATACCATTTTGGCTGGCTCATTATCCATCAAATCCTATAGATCTAACAATGATGGAATTTCGATTCTATGAATCTTTGACTGGAATCTATGAGATAGGTGGAATAAAAATTTATACTTAACTTAAATTGGCATTTTTAAGAGATGCAAATGGAACGGAATTGATAAAACAGTCCTAGAAACAGAATTCTCCCACTTAGGCTTACTATGTTTTAGGATTTTTTTTAGAATATCAAAACTGATTCAGTTTCTTATATTATAATGTATAACGGTATTTATATTCTAATCTACTTGAATATTGAATACCAGAAAACCCTCTGAATGGCTATTTCTTAAGCGTTAAACACGTGCAAAAATACCTCGTCCGGTCCGACCGTCTTCTTGCCTTGTTTAATGCTTTCCTTTCTCTTCTTTCTCTCCTTTACGTGGTCAATTGACGCCTAATTTAGGGCATAATATAATTCGATTGCGCGGACCAAAATAATCTTTTGGTTCCTCACTGGGAACCGGGGGGGGAGTAAAGCGGAGATATGAAAGAAGAACGAAAGAAGAAAGAAAGTTCTCGACCATTGTTTTTCGGTTTGATTCAGAAACTTTATTTCATTGGTCTTTCTCGTCTTTCTCTCTTTCAAGTTTCAAGATTGTATAGTTTAATGGTAAACTTTGATTACCATTAACCCCCAGAATAGTTAACGAGTCTTTCGGTTTGATCCTATTCATCTCCTAAAGGGGCCGCCCCTCCGCACCTATCCGATTTTTTGTGTTTTCCTTATGCGGACCCTCGGCCCCTATGGTCCAGCGGTTTCACGACTTCTCTCTTTCACGGAGACAACGAGGGTTCAAGTCCCTCTGGGGGTAAATCATGCCCATAAGAATGATATTTTCAATCGTCTAAAATCAATTAGGCGTTGGGTCGATGCCCGAGTGGTTAATGGGGACGGACTGTAAATTCGTTGACAATATGTCTACGCTGGTTCAAATCCAGCTCGGCCCAACAATTCGCCAATCTACCATCAGATGGTAGAACCCTCTTGTTCTTAAGAAATACCTGATACGAGAGAATAAAAAAGAATCGAAATTTTCTGCTAGATCCCTTCTGATTCCCCTGGGATTGTAGTTCAATAGGCAAGAGCACCGCCCTGTCAAGGCGGACGTTGCGGGTTCGAGCCCCGTCAGTCCCGACGGATCCAATAAATACATCAATTCGCCTCTCCATTTTCTGTGAAATAAGGGATAGAGAGCATAATTTAATTCCGAAGGTCTTTCCCCCCTTTTTTTCAGGATTCTGTCGAAGAAAGAACAAACCCTAAACTAAAATGAAAATAACTAAAATAGTGAAGTTGATAGAATATTCCATCTTTGCTCCCGCGACTCATCTTTATCATACTTCTTTGTCTTCCAAAGAAAATTGGATCATTAAAAAAACGGCGTTTAGAACCTAATTCCTCCCTTTTTCCACTTCGCTTTGTATTGTTTGTTGGGGTTTTGTAGTTAATGGAAACGGACGGGTGGTTAGATGCTACTTCATTTGATGGTTCTACAAGGAAGACCTAAGGTAGGTTATAGAAAAGAAGGATAAATAAAGGAATTTTGGATTGGGCCGGGAATCCAATCTTGGATTCGGTATGGATAAAAGATCTTCGTATGTTATACTATTCAATTCTCGACGACGAATTAATTTAATAGCTCAGATATTGTTATTCATGATATTGATCCGATTCAAGATCATCGATAGGGAATGCATTCATTGAATTGACAGGTGAAAGATTTATCATCTCTATGGGATTAAATCCCGAGCTATTGTGAAATAAAAAAAACGATGAGATTATGGAAGTAAATATTCTTGCATTTATTGCTACTGCACTCTTCATTTTAGTTCCTACTGCTTTTCTACTTATAATTTACGTAAAAACAGTCAGTCAAAATGATTAATTACTTTAAATGAAACTTCACTTCTGATTTCTGATCAATAGTTGAAGAAATCAAATGAAAAGGATTCTATTTTTGCGTCTTAAATGAAATCAACGGGCTATAATCGGCGGTATTCTATGAGATCCGAGAGTATGGTAAGTAAGAAATAAATTTATTTCTTACCATACTCTCTATGAGTGTTATTGTAGTGTATAAAGTTGTACTTGACTTTCTAATAAAGTTGGTACTATATTAGCTTTTATCTTCAATATCTGTAGTTATTAATCCATATATGGAATTGACGTAGGACCCAATTCTTTGATACATCTATTTATTCCGATCAATCTGAAATAATTGTTTTACTGTTATAGAATACATTTCTCCACTAGAATCCAATGGAATTTCGAAATGAAGATATTTTTATTTGAAAATTATTTCAATTCAAATAAAAAAATGCGTTGCAGAACGATCTATAAAACAATTGATACCGTTTCATTCCTCAACTAAATTAGGAGTTCTTCTAAAGTCCACTTCTTCCCCATACTACGAGTGAAAGGGAAAATGTAAAGACTACCATTAAAGCAGCCCAAGCGAGACTTACTATATCCATGTGAATTATGTCCCTTATCTCTATGATAGAATTATTCCATTATTGCTCACTAATAATAGTAGAATCAATGGTCCAGAGTCAAAAAGGGATTCTGGCCAAACACTATTGATGAACCAATCAAATAAATCCATTTCTAAAAAATTACTATATGATATGATTTCTAATCGGCAAAGACTAAACACAAGTAAAATACACAATGACACCACAAAGGAATGTTACTAATGGAACATGTAGTAATAAAATAAGAGGGCCCATTCCTTTTTTTTGCCTTCATAAGTAAAAATAGCGAAATTCCTATCTATTACATACTTTTCTTTCCTATTTGATCTAATCCGTACCCTTTCCCGATTGTCTCTCTGAAGCAGTTGGGAGATAGTATATTATACTCTTGAGGAGGGGAAAAATGATTTTTTTTTTTCACTTTTTCTATACTTTTTCTATAAAAAAGTAAATTATCCATCCAATCTCAATCTAATAGTGATTCAATGCCTGAACACTCAGAGATTCTCGCGAGTCTATATTCGATTCGTTTGTTGATGAGGCGGCACCCGGATTTGAACTGGGGAAAAAGGATTTGCAGTCCCCCGCCTTACCACTCGGCCATGCCGCCAAAACGATACACAATAGGATAAAATTGTCCCTTTTTGGGTTGGATTACTAAACTTTAGTTTATTGTATTTGCATCCTTTTTTTAATACTTTTTCTAAATTTAGAAAAATTAGAAAATAAACCCTTTTTACCCTTTTGATTTTTACCCTTTTTATTGTATTTGATCCACCCCTTCGATTGATTGTATAGTATCTCAAAACACACAATGCCGAAAAACTTCCCCTCACTTTTCTATTGATACATACTTAATCAGTATTGATTCTTTTGAATCAAAAATCCTTCTCAATTTCCATTATAACAAAAATTATAAGTATATGTAAACCCCAGAACGTAAATTGTTACACAGATACCAAATTGGGTATCTTATTTATATTGCCTATAAATAAAGGGAATTTGTTGGAACAAAAAAAGGCCCGGCTGGGTATTGACCGGGCCAGGCCCAAAAGGCACTTCGAACAAAATAAAAGCAAGAAGGTCTTCTTTATTTATCTTTCTATTTGGATCTTTCGAGCATCTAAATGGAATTGCTAATTATATAATAACGATAAAGAATGTCAAAGAAATACTTTCTTTAATCCTTACTTGATGTGTAATGTAAGATAGTAATTATCTTTTTCAATTGGGAGAGATGGCTGAGTGGACGAAAGCGGCGGATTGCTAATCCGTTGTACGAGTTATTCGTACCGAGGGTTCGAATCCCTCTCTTTCCGTTTCCGTTGATGACTTTCCATTTTTTTTCTTTCAAATTTCGCAACCCCCTTTTTATTTTTTTACTAGTTAAACGTGTGGAATAGATAAAAGAAAATCTTAAGAAAATTGTAAAATCAAGCAAGAAAAACGAAATTTTTATTTTATTCTTCACGTCCAGGATTACGTCCTGGATCATTGGATAGGAATCCAAAGATGAAGAGAGAAACAAAGAATATTACTACTGTGTAAACGAAAAGTTTGAGAGTAAGCATTACACAACCTCCAAGATCATTTTTTGAAAAAGGAAAACGAGAAAAGATAATAGATCCTCCATTTTTATATCACATATCCTATTTTGACACCAAGAAATGAATTCTAGAAATAGAAAAGAATGTTCAGAAATTCAAATGAAGTTGAAATTTGTAATAAGAGTCTTTGATTACCGCAAATCACTTTCATACCCACAATTAGATATTGTAAGGGACCCTAACCTAATAAGGTCTTTCGCCGGAAAAAGGGTTAGAATCGGGAAATGGGGCGAACCGGATTTCTCGCAGCTATCCAAGAATTTCAATGTTTGAATCGAAGGTTCATACTATCAGACTTATTTGATCTTATCAATTGTTATAATTTTTCTCGAATAAATCATGAATTTTCTAGGATAGTATTAAAGATCTTATCGAAAACTTACAGCAGCTTGCCAAACAAAGGCTAAAAGAAAAAAGAACAGGGGTATTACTGGCATAACATCTACGATTGGATTCAAAAAAGCATAGGCTTCGGGCAATTTGGCGAAGAAAAGACTACTCGGATAAAGGGCAGAATTAAGACAGATCAAACTAAAGATATTAAGCATAACAGACATTTTGTTCGTCGAGATAATTGCATTTTGATTGAGTTATTGATATAAGGAAAAATGAAGAAAGTAAGGTAGACAAAAAAATCCTTCTTTTTCCGCCCAATCAAAAATCCTCCAATTCTCAAAGGAGAATAGAAGAAATCATACTTTCATACAATATCTTAATTGAATTATATGTAATGATCAATAAATTCAGTTGAATTCTAGATATACACATGTCAAAATCTTAGCACGAATCTATAATATATTCTATAAAGAATAAATATTTTATATAGATAGTTGGACTGGAATTGACGAACACTTAATACCAATATTATTCTTTATTAGTATTAGTGTCCAATAAAAATATAAATGGGGCGTAGCCAAGTGGTAAGGCAACGGGTTTTGGTCCCGCTATTCGGAGGTTCGAATCCTTCCGTCCCAGAGCATATCCATTGTATCCGAATACAGCTTTTTTGTTCAACAAGATTCTGTTTCAAGGCCTAATATTGGATAGAATAGAATTCTTCTTTCTTTTCTGATTTTGAATGATTCTTTTCGTAATCATATCTCAGTTTTTCACAAACTGAACTAAATCTGGTTCAAATGACATGCAAATGTAACTGAATCCTTTTGTGATCCAGATAAGATGGGACATAGATCACAGTTGCAGAAAGATTACTTAACCTCAGGTTAAACAAAATATGAAAATACATATAAAACGAGGAAGTGCTTAGCCTATAGGTATGTATTGTTATCCTATTTCAGTGACAATAGTCTTTCTATTTTTGTTAAAAATAATTTGCATCCCTAAAATATTAAAATTTAAATATTTAACAATGATATTTATTTTTATTGTTCGATCTATTTAGCTTATTTGCTTTAAATCATTGACAATTCGATTCGAAAAGAAACAGAGATTTATCTTTCTTATGATAATCAAATATAGTCTTTACTGTAAAACTTGACTCAAATAATGATGTATAAGTAGGAAACTTTTTCAATTATCAAGATTTGTAATGATTCCTTATGGGTTGAATCTTTGGGAAGTTGGAAATGGGTCAGTCTATCTTATTGAGTCACTTGAAGAGGCAGAGTCAAATAGAATTTCTTTATTCGTGTTATTTCTGTTAGTTATGGTATTTCTATATTTATATTTCTGCATATTTCTATTAGATATTTTTTTTTAGATAGATATTTATAGAAAAATGTTCCATTCATACAAAAAAGCCGGGGTCTTGCTAAGATTTTTTCAGAAAAATATTTCTTATCTATGTAGATAAGAAAAAATATAAATTACTATGTCTCTGTACCGACTGAACCAATGACTATTCATGATTCCATAATTGAATCAATTCCATACTGGTTCCAAATTAGAGGAATGTTATGGTAAAACTTCGTTTAAAACGATGTGGTAGAAAGCAACGTGCGACTTGAAGGACACGATCCGGTGTGGATTCTTATTCTTACATCCACCATTTTATATAGGAATGAAGGTGCTCTTGGCTCGACGTCGTTTGTTCTATTCTACTAGAACCCTTCTTTTTTTATTGGGTTGTAATGTAAATAGTTCATGATGGAGCTCGAGTAGAAAGTATTGATTAATTTCTCAGGGGCAACGATCTAGGGTTAATGCCAATCAATAAATTGGAACAACTTCGTAAGTATATCTTCGATATAGAAATTGAAAGGATCCGATTCGAGCAAATTTTCAATTCAAAAAAATTTGTTGGAACGGCTAAAACTTTTTCGATCCACAGTGTATCGCGCGCGAATCAACCGTCGGTATGATTCTTTGATAGAAAGAAATCACAAAAGGGGTATGTTGCTACCATTTTGAAAGGATTAAGAAGCACCGAAGTAATGTCTAAACCCAAGGATTTAAAACAAAGATAAAGGATCCCAGAACAAGGAAACACCACTTCAATTGTCTCACGGATCCGAATAAAGAATCCAAATAGATTTTAAACGAGACAAAAGGGGGGTTAAAGACCACTCAATAAAAAAATATCTTAAAGAAAAATCTTTAAGATATTTGAGAATTATTCAACTTGAGTTATGAGTACAAATGATTTTTTATTTTTCAGGAAGGGTGCTAAATAAATATCAGTTAATTTATAGGCTAATTTATTTTACGGATTCCTTTCCTATTTATTATAATTTTATCCATAGACAAAACTTCGAATCATTTTTTCTCGAGCCGTACGAAGAGAAAACTTCCTATACGGTTCTAGGGGGGGGGTCTTTTTCATCTACATCTATCCCGATGAGCCGTCTATCGAATCGTTGCGATTGATGTTCGATCCCGAAGAGAAGGAAGAGATCTTCGGAAAGTGGGTTTTTATGATCCGATCAAGAATCAAACTTATTTAAACGTTCCCGCTATTCTCTATTTCCTTGAAAAAGGCGCTCAGCCTACAGGAACTGTTCAAGATATTTTAAAAAAGGCAGAGGTTTTTAAGGAACTTTACCCTAATCAAGCGAAATTCAATTAAATTAAGGAAATAAAAACTAAGGGTAGGATAGTGATTTCTATATAATTTTGGATATCTTTTCTATACTATGTTTTTTTATTTCCTTCTTTTCTTGCTCTATTCGTATCTATTTATCATTGCTTTTATAGAGTCTTTTTATTATTTGATTGATCCTCACAAAATCGAAAATTATGGCATTACCTGCAATCGGGCGGTTTTCATTCGAACTCTAATACCAAGTAAGAAACAAGGAA